ACAACAACAAGGTCTACTCGATATGGATTAGGCATGAATGAAACCTTTAACAAAAATCTTTCAAAAAATATTCAATATTCAATTAATATTATCAACTCATTAAAATGTTATGTTAAAATGGTTTGTTATTAGACCATGTATTTGATTCACCAAATACATCATTATTGTATACTCTTTGATATATATAGCGCAACCCAACCCAATCCTAATCTTTGTTTTGCGGGTTTATAATTGAATTGATCCCTTTCTTATTTTGAATCTAAATATCTAAATACTGAGAAAAATTCCCTCTTGACAGTAATATATGTTGTATATGTAAATCCTAGATGTGAAAATAAGCATAATTCATCTACGAAAGGGTATAATATAAAGACGGAAATCTATATGAAAAATAAAAAATAAAGAACAAAGGCCAATAAGATCGAAATAATGAATCATAAATCGAGTTCGGGTTCGAATTCCATAAGTAATATAATATGGATCTTTTTTTCTATAATGATAGAGAAATGAAACACATTTATTCACGATTTCATTTACTTGCAATTAAAAAAAAAAGGATTGGCTGAACTTGAAAATTTACTCATTGAATGAGTAAACGATTGAATCGGATTCGGTTGGGTGGTACCAACTAAATCGAGTGCTATCTCCCATTTATCTCTTATTGAATTAACTGATCAACTTGCTATCGGACATTTATTTTCGATTTGGTATTATTCCAAAAAGGATTTCGACATATTTCACTTTATTATAATTATGAGAATCAATCCTACTACTTCTAGCCCTGCGGTTTCCACACTTGAAGAAAAAAAACTAGGGCGTATCGCTCAAATTATTGGCCCAGTACTGGATGTCGTTTTTCCCCCGGGCAAAATGCCTAATATTTATAACGCTTTGGTAGTTAAGGGTCGAGATACTGTTGGTCAACAAATTAATGTGACTTGCGAGGTACAACAATTATTAGGAAATAATCGAGTTAGAGCTGTAGCTATGAGTGCTACAGATGGGCTGATGAGAGGAATGGAAGTGATTGACACGGGAGCTCCTCTAAGTGTTCCAGTCGGCGGAGCTACTCTCGGGCGAATCTTCAACGTTCTTGGAGAGCCTGTTGATAATTTAGGTCCTGTAGATACTCGCACAACATCTCCTATTCATAGATCTGCGCCTGCCTTTATACAGTTAGATACGAAATTATCAATCTTTGAAACAGGTATTAAGGTGGTAGATCTTTTAGCTCCTTATCGCCGTGGAGGAAAAATCGGACTATTTGGGGGAGCTGGAGTAGGTAAAACAGTACTCATCATGGAATTGATCAACAACATTGCCAAAGCTCATGGAGGCGTATCCGTATTTGGCGGAGTAGGAGAACGTACTCGTGAAGGAAATGATCTTTACATGGAAATGAAAGAATCCGGAGTAATTAATGAAAAAAATCTTGCAGAATCAAAAGTAGCTTTAGTCTATGGTCAAATGAATGAACCGCCGGGAGCTCGTATGAGAGTTGGTTTGACTGCCCTAACTATGGCAGAATATTTCCGGGATGTTAATGAACAAGATGTGCTTCTATTCATCGACAATATCTTTCGTTTTGTCCAAGCAGGATCAGAAGTATCCGCATTATTAGGGAGAATGCCTTCTGCAGTGGGTTATCAACCTACCCTTAGTACAGAAATGGGTTCTTTGCAAGAAAGAATTACTTCTACCAAAGAGGGATCTATAACTTCGATCCAAGCAGTTTATGTACCTGCGGACGATTTGACAGACCCTGCTCCTGCCACTACATTTGCACATTTAGATGCTACTACCGTACTATCAAGAGGATTAGCTGCCAAGGGTATTTATCCAGCAGTAGATCCTTTAGATTCAACGTCAACTATGTTACAACCTCGGATCGTTGGCGAGGAACATTATGAAACTGCGCAAAGAGTTAAGCAAACTTCACAACGTTACAAAGAACTTCAGGACATTATAGCTATTCTTGGGTTGGATGAATTATCCGAGGAGGATCGTTTAACTGTAGCAAGAGCACGAAAAATTGAGCGTTTCTTATCACAACCCTTCTTCGTGGCAGAAGTATTTACTGGTTCTCCAGGAAAATATGTTGGTCTTGCAGAAACAATTAGGGGGTTTCAACTGATCCTTTCCGGAGAATTAGATGGTCTGCCCGAGCAGGCTTTTTATTTGGTGGGTAACATCGATGAAGCTACCGCGAAAGCTATGAACTTAGAAGTGGAGAGCAATTTGAAGAAATGACCTTAAATCTTTGTGTACTGACTCCTAATCGAATTATTTGGGATTCAGAAGTGAAAGAAATCATTTTATCTACAAATAGTGGCCAAATTGGTGTATTACCAAACCACGCCCCTATTGCCACGGCTGTAGATATAGGTCTTTTGAGAATACGCCTCAACGACCAATGGTTAACGGTGGCTCTGATGGGTGGTTTTGCTAGAATAGGGAATAATGAGATCACCATTTTAGGAAATGATGCGGAGATGAGTACTGACATTGATCCGCAAGAAGCTCAACAAACTCTTAAAATAGCTGAAGCTAACTTGAGTAGAGCTGAGGGTAAGAGACAAGTGATTGAAGCGAATCTAGCTCTCAGACGAGCTAGGACACGAGTAGAGGCTGTCAATGTTATTTCCTACTAGTCAATACATCAAAATAATCAAAAGAAGTTTTTTAGAAGTTCTTTATTATACACCACATTTAGATTCTGCCAATTGAAGACAATCAAGTCTAATCTGATACAACGAAAAAAAGAGGATGGGTAGAAAAACTTATTAGATACCGGAGTCAATGCAATGGTATCTAATAAGTTCTACCTACTATTGGATTTGAACCAATGACTCCTGCCGTATGAAAGCAATACTCTAACCACTGAGTTAAGTAGGTAATTTATCACCGCAAAAGAAGACCCATCACCTCGGGGATTATAGATAGAATATTATTTCTAAGCAATACCAATCTGTTAACAGTAAACGGATCAAAGAGTTATCATGTGAGATTAGGGAATATCCATCTTGACAAGAAATTATCTATATGTTAATATATCTATGACAAGGGCTATAGCTCAGTTAGGTAGAGCACCTCGTTTACACGTGCGCCAATGCTTTTCAAGGGAGCTTATTATGCAATGAACATAGTTGATCTTATTGAAAAATCAATGTCTTACTCCATAGATTCGAGAGAACAATAGCCTGACAAATATTTGGTTCGGTCCGATTTTGGTGCGAATTTAGGTGCCAAATCAAATAGAACCCGTCATTGATTTGATAGTTGATAAGGTAAATACCCAGCCCATTCAATGCTAGGCATAATGAGTATAAGGGCTTCAAAAAAACCTCCTTTCATCCTATGAACTTTAAGGTGTATGAAGTCTCATATTCGACTCTTGCAGCGGAACGATAGAGACTCCATTTAACTTAGGTTGATCTAAGCCGAAGGCAGACCTAAGTCAAGGTAACCCTTCTTTGAAACACTTTGGTATTGCTACTAGATCTGAATACAAATAATGAATCAGAGCACATGGAGCCAGCTCATTATCTTCCTGTAAAGAAAAAATATGGTGGACTAACTGATCTTTACATCAGTTGATGAAAGAGCCCAATGCAACAAACAAAATGCATGTTGGGTCTTTGAAACAGTTCGAATCATTTCGATAATAATCAGTTTGATCTGTTTTACCGAGAAGGTCTACGGTTCGAGTCCGTATAGCCCTAATACATTCTATTTGTCTATTTTTGTATAGACATTCTATTTTTTTTTTAGTATAGTTTTCATTTCCTCATTAGTACTTGTTTATAGACTGGACAGACCAGACCATTGGTCGTTTCATAGAAATGAAATGAAAGCATTACCACATATTCATGTAAATACATAGGTACTTGAAAATAAAAACAATAATTCATTCCAATGGATCTAATCAGATCAGTATGTGTCAAATCTAGGACAAGAAAAAGAAAGAAAATATAATCATTCGATGCATTAGATTGTGTTTACGTATTCGTATTTGTATAAAATCAATAGAAACAACGACGATCCTTTACCTGGATTTTAATGAAAAGAATACTTCGAATATGTTAGAAATCCCTAGACATTTTTTACCCCCCAAAAATTATTGGTTTTGATAATAACTATGTTATGTTTGATATTATTTTTTGATAATATTTCATTATCTTATTTCATTTTATTATTTATACATTACATAAATTATATATTTACATATAATTTATATAAGAAATATATATTTCTAAATATAAAATACAAAGAAATAAATATAAGGAAATATCAAGAAAAAAACAAAAACATAGTATTACGTTTCAGAATTATGAAACATAGTTATAGTATTACTATTCATTAGAATACATTAGTAATAGAATATTCTATTAGGTTAGATTAGTATATTTTAGTATTTAATTAAATTACTTTTATTATTTAGAATTTTATTATTTAATATTTTTTAATCTTATATCTATTTTTTTATAGAGAATAGAGAAAGCGAGACAAAGTGAGAGAGTTTTGTTTGTGTAAGAACGCCTTATTTCTACACCATATCTAAATAGAATCGAAATCAAAAACGGAATCCCGATTCCGTTGGATGAATCTCTAAACAAGACATGCCACGCAGCAAACAAACTCTGAACTATACACTTTGATTTGATTAAAATAAATTCTTGTTTCACCTAGGAAAACAAGTTCTGGATGAATTGACAATGCCAACTCGAATAATTAAGCATATTCCACATTAATAGGAGTACATTTATGTTTCTGCTTCACGAATATGATATTTTATGGGCATTTCTAATAATATCAAGCGTTATTCCTATCTTGGCATTTGTAATTTCAGGAGTTTTAGCCCCGGTTAGTAAAGGACCAGAGAAGCTCTCTAGTTATGAATCGGGCATAGAACCTATGGGGGACGCTTGGTTACAATTCCGAATCCGCTATTACATGTTTGCTCTAGTTTTTGTTGTTTTTGATGTTGAAACGGTCTTTCT